TTATGTTGTTGCTAGCAAATACCGCTGTTTTTAGTTTGGGATCTTCCAACTCATTCCCGCAGTAGATCCGGACCAATTTTTTTCTGATCCTTCGAGAAAAAGATTCATTCTCCTCATAAAAAAGAGGAGGTAGAACCAATAAAGATTTCTTTTTCGATTCATCTCTGGAGTTGAATACCTCATTCAAGAATTTTTTTTGATCCAACCCGTAGGAATCAATAGAAAAGGCAAATCCCCTACGAAACACCAGATCCGGCTCGGTTATTGATAGAGTGAATAGATCCACCATTTCTGGGAATCTCTCTTCTGATTCAAAAAAATCGTGACGTAACGCGTATCCCCCTTTGTTCCGGTCATGGAATAGATGAAAGAAATCAAAAAATGGATTTTTGTTCAAGAATGAAATCTTATTGGAGCTGTCCATATCCGGTTCATCCTTCGGAACCAGATCCGGGATGTGATATGGTTCCGAAGGATGAATTGAGACGGTATCTTGTAAATACGTAATTATCTTGAATATATCAACCATTTCTTTATTTTCCGCTCGCCTGGAAGGGACAAAAGAAACATCTTGTTTTTTCTTCAACAATTTATGATCTCTAGTGGACCTCTCAGTAGGATTCGAACCCAGATGAAGTTCTGACCATCTGTCAGAGAAAAAAGAACGAATGGATCTTGTAGGATTCCCAATAAATTCTTCGATTTCTTCCGGAAGCAGATGATTATTCATCCGCTTCTCAGGTTCCGTGAATAGCCAGGACATGGAGGAAGATCCAAAAAGGCATTTCGGGAATCGATCTGATTCTATCTCTGTTCGTTCCGTTTGAAGAAAGGAAGGATCCCAAAGAATCGATCTCTCTTTTAGTTGCTGAATCTCTGTTTGATCGATCAATGTGTGATATTCTGAATTCTCATTTATAACGGAATCGAAATGATCTCTGGATTGATCAGAAGAAGATCCTTTCCATTGGCTATAATCCGTTACTTGAACGAAAATAGACCTTGTGGAATCATATTGAATATTTGACAATACATTCCGTACCTTGCTAAAAAACCGATCCTTGTTTACCAACCACACATTGTCTAACCAAATCCAATTCTCTCTCGAGACGTTCCTCCAAAAATACGATTCGTGCTGATTCTTCCCCCAACTAACGAAGAGATCTTGGCGGAATTGCCACATATGAAATTGAGCACAATTTTGCAAAGAAATACCCCACTTGTTTCTCGAGAAGAGATGGGAAACATGCTCAATATCATTGGATTGCATAGTTGCCCCAGCTCCTTGTTGTTTGAAGAAACTCTCCCCCTGAATTGGTCTTTTTTCACGAAAAGCAGACATGAGATAACAAATCAAGTCTTTCCCTAAGATTTTGAATAGCTGTCCCGAATTCAAGTTGATTATGTTTCGTTTCTTCCTCGGAGAAAGACGATCAAAAAATTCCCAATCATGGTCCTTGCGGATCGGATCATCCGTATAGGATAAAAAAAGAAACTCCAGATATTTGCTATCTTTCTCTTTGAATGAGATCTCAATTCTAGCTACGGTTTCCTTAGATATCTGACAACTAGAATCCCTATTTTTTCCGATCCGGTTCCTCCACCACCGCGAACCCCGGTTAGATTCAGGCATGATACGCTTTTTCTTTATTGGGATAACCCAAGTACTCTCTTGCGGATCCATGAAACAACTCTCAGAAATCTTTTTCCCTTTTGGAAGATACAGGAGCGAAACAATCAACCTATTTCTATTGGAAGACCAAAAAGATTCTTCCAATGTCTCCTTTCTGGGTCCAATGGAATTCATAGGTATAGGAAGAAGCCCCATCAAATAGAGATTTTTTCTTTCGACCATCTTTCGATTGTTAATACGAGATATAAGGACCACTACTACAAGCAGTACTACACCTTTGATCGTGAAATATCGATTGCTTGTTGCACCCTGTGAATCACGTGAAAGTAGGATACTCCAAATTCGGGGGTCAAATAGTTTCATAAAACGTTCTTGGTGGAAAAAAATGTGAGTGAAAGATCCCACTGAATCGAATTTGATCCATGAATCTAAGAAATAGTGAGAATTCTTGATCTCTCTCAATATCTCTCTCAATTCGAATATCCAGGATTTGAATTGATGTCGTTTCATTGATTCCTCCTAAAGATTTCATTTCAATTGGAATTTGGTTATTCACGATGTACGATGATCCCTGTTAAGCATCCATGGCTGAATGGTTAAAGCGCCCAACTCATAATTGGCAAATTCGTAGGTTCAATTCCTGCTGGATGCACGCCAATGGGAACATTCAATAAGTCTATTGGAATTGGCTCTGTATCAATGGAATCTCATCATCCATACATAGCGAATTGGTATGGTATATTCATACCATAACATATGAACAGTAAGAACTAGAATTCTTATCGATACTGGAACTCATAGGGAAGAAAATGGATTTATGGATGGAATCAAATATGCAGTATTTACAGAAAAAAGTATTCGGTTATT